AGGAAGTGCTAAATAATTTCTTTTTCCTTTCCTTTATCTGTTGATGTAAAATGATGCTGTATTTAATATAAAATTCTTACAATGAAAGAGATTATCATATTTCCACAATTCAATTTTAAGTGGATGGGAGATCTATAAATTTCTTTTTCATGGTTGTAGAGGCAGTTTTTGTTAGAATCCCCCCTTTTTATTTTAAGGAATTTGTTAATTGTCCAGTAACAAATATGATTCGATGAAAGAAAGTGAAAAAAGAATAAAATAATTGGAATCAATAGTTGTAATGAATTGTTGGATTGGATCTCAATCCAAATTTGGATCTAGCTACAAGGAAGAGGCTTTATTTTAAAATATCGAACGAGGAAACATAGTATTCCATAAAAATGGAATTCAAAATAATAATTCAAAAAGAGTTTCGTTTTTAAATGAAGTTACACGATCCAGTTCGTTTATTCTCGACGACTTGGTTGATAGGAATCGCGAGATGGCTAGATCTTAGAAATGATGAATCGGTTTCATTTTATATGCCTGTTACTTTCTCTTTTTTCGTGCCGTCTATAATGATAGATGAATCCAAAACTTTCAATTGGACTTATTATTTCAATTGGTATTTTTGTATATCTTCCTATGTTAGAAAAATGGAAACTTAGGTAAATACTTTAGAAACATATGTATAAAAATACCATATTTCATTTAGCCCTTTCATGCTTACTATAACCAGTTATTTCGGTTTTCTACTAGTGGCTTTAACTATAACTTCAGCTTTATTTATTGGTCTGAGCAAGATACGACTTATTTAAAATTTCTATTTGAAAGAAACAATTCAGAAAGGAAATGCTTCTGTGAGATTCTGTGTATTCTAGAGTTATTTACCATGTCAATTGTCAATTCTTGGTCATTCAGATTCACATCAATTCGGATTAATATTTAGGTATAGATATTACCGCTTTTTTTCTCCTTTTCAAAAAATTGAAATGATTGAAGTTTTTCTATTTGGAATCGTGTTAGGTCTAATTCCTATTACTTTGGCTGGATTATTCGTAACTGCATATTTACAATACAGGCGTGGCGATCAGTTGGACCTTTGATTAATTCACATTTCTTTTTTTGATTGGCCTCCTCCTTTCTTTAATCCACAGGAGGTCAAATTCTAATTGTTGTGCAAGCGACTGAATCCATTTCAGTCTAATTGAATTCATGAAGAAAAAATCACGCTCTGTAGGATTTGAACCTACGACATCGGGTTTTGGAGACCCACGTTCTACCGAACTGAACTAAGAGCGCTTTCTTATCAGAATAGAAAAGGATGTAAAGAAAAGATTTTTTTTAAACTAATCCATTTTCATTTTCTATCTATATATTCTATAGTTTCATAAAAATGAACTTCCGCGCAACGCAATTTGAATCGATCTCAGCTGATTCCTCGTTACTGCTCAACGGGGCAGTAATAGGTAGGGATGACAGGATTTGAACCCGTGACATTTTGTACCCAAAACAAACGCGCTACCAAGCTGCGCCACATCCCTTCAAATTGTTCTACAGTATAATTGTAGAGAATTCCTTTCTTGTTTTCCACATCCCTATTTCCTGCATTGAGACACACAGCTTTTCTGTCCATTTCGTCTTTTTTGGCCTCATTTAACATATTTTTACATATAATAATAAGAAAAGGAAATCTTATGGATCGTTGTACATTTCAATTGGAATTAGGGATTCCGTGTACAACTCTAAACGGCCCTTAACTACATATGCATCTAATCATATATGCATTATCTTTATGTATTACAATAAAAAAGGAGGTTTTTCAATGCGAGATCTAAAAACATATCTCTCCGTGGCCCCAGTACTAAGTACGTTATGGTTCGGGGCTTTAGCAGGTATATTGATAGAGATTAATCGTTTTTTCCCCGATGCGTTGACATTCCCCTTTTTTTCATTCTAGCTATTGACACCGGAAGGAATGAAGAAGATTAGAAATAGAATCAAATATCTGTGACTAATCCCCCCTCCCTCTTTTCTCTTTTTTCCCTTTTTTTTTTCTAATTTTTAGAATTTAGAATAAGGGACGAAAGAGAAAGAATAAAAATGGATTCAACGTCTGCGAGACTCAGGTTCAAATTCGAATTAAAAATAGAGACGTGGGGGTAGAGTAGGAAAATCGGGGTCTAGGGCAAGAATACAAGATCTTTAACTGCCCTTCGGAGTTAAATAGAATTTCGAACTCATTCTCATTGTCTTGCTTATTATTTACTATGGCTTTTATGGCTTTGCTTTGATTTAATTGATTTTGATCTTTTAGAGTTGGATTTCAAGTTAATAACTTTTATTTTTTCCTTCCTTTCTTTTTCTTCATTTCGAATCAAAATAGAAGAGTTGAGTAAATCAAAAATCCAAAGGAGGTTCATGGCCAAGAGAAAAGATGCGCGGGTAACGGTAATTTTGGAATGTACCAGTTGTATACAAAACGGTGTTAAGAAGGTATCAACGGGTATTTCCAGATATATTACTCAAAAGAACCGGCACAATACGCCCAATCGATTAGAATTGAGAAAATTCTGTCCCTATTGTTACAAACATATGATTCATGGGGAAATAAAGAAATAGATTGAACCGAGTATGTCTTATCCTTGAAAGGAGAAAAATGACATTATATAGAACACATTGAAATATAAATAGAAGATATTGCATTTAAATAAAAAGAATCCTATTTGGAGTTAAAATTACAATTAAGAAATATTTCGGGATAAGAAATAAACTAAACAAACAAACCATGGATAAATCCAAGCGACCTTTTCTTAAATCCAAGCGATCTTTTCGTAGGCGTTTGCCCCCGATTCAATCGGGGGATCGAATTGATTATAGAAACATGAGTTTAATTAGTCGATTTATTAGTGAACAGGGAAAAATATTATCTAGACGAGTAAATAGATTGACCTTGAAACAACAACGATTAATTACTATTGCTATAAAACAAGCTCGTATTTTATCTTTGTTACCTTTTCTCAATAATGAGAAACAATTTGAAAGAATCGAGTCGACCACTAGAACTACTGGTCTTAGAACCAGAAATAAATAGGCTTATTTTTTGTTCACTTCAATCAGAATTCCAATTTGAACTCAAACATGGATTGGTGTTTTATTTGACAAATCTTAGAATCCAGATTATTGTGTCGTAAAAAAAAAAAACGAATCGGAAAAAAAAAGATTTTTTTATTGAACGTGTTCATTCATTTTGACTACTTTAGCGCATTTCTCATAGTAATTTTGACTTCAACTCCACCCTCCCGGAGTTCATTCTCCGGGGAACCCCATTTAAATTATTTCGGTGTATTCTTTCCAATCTACTTTTTCTCTGATTTCGTTGGAAATCATATAAAGACAATTCCTATTTGATATAGCTATTTGGGCCAGTATTTTACGATTAAGAAGCAACTGCCTCTTATATAGATCATGTATTAATTTACTATAACTATAAGATACTCCCTTTTCTCGAATTACTGCGTTTATTCGAGTGATCCACAAACGACGAAAATTTCTCTTTTGCTTATCTCTATCCCGATGAGCCGAAACCAAAGCTCTTATTTTCTGTTGAGTAATAGTTCGAGTAAGTCTTGAGTGAGATCCTCGAAAACTTGATGCAAATAAACGAATTTTTGTTCTACGTTTCCGGGCTATATATCCGCGTTTAACTCTAGTCATTGAATAAATAAAATTTTGACAAATAACTAATTGATTTTTTTCTTTCAGTTATTATTTTTCCCGTCCTGGCCTATTAATAACTAATAACCAAACGGATTTTTCCAATGTATAAAATACAAATTCCAATGGCTTTGGCTACTATAACCTTCCCGACCACGATTTTTTCTTTTTTGGGGTATTTTACTGGGAAATATGAAAGAAATTGTGGGTTTCCTCGTTTCTATGGTTACTTCTTAAACGGTGAGGTCTTCTCTATACACCGGAGCCCTTACTTCATTTAATATTTCATCAATGTTATTGGTAACTTGTATAGTTCACACCACACTCTTTGGCTCTACCTATGAATTATCCAGTAACAGGTCTTTCACAATGAGACCCGCCTATACAGTAACGGTATTTAATTAGGAAAGTTAGCTGGGTAGCTGACCCTCGTAGTCCGTTCTTGACTGAGCGAGAACTTCTTTTTTTTTTTTATTTTAATAAGATTTTTCCGCTTAATGGATAATCAGTTGCTACCAATGGAGAATTGTTTCTCATCTTAAATTCAGGTGATTGAATTTGCACCAACGGAAACCATAAACTTTATACACAATAGAAGGATAGATTTGCTTATTTTTAGATAGTGAATGGAGTTCCTTCTTCCATTCTATCCTATTCATTAGTACTGATCAGTCATACTGGAAGCAGTTTTCTTGCTTTTTCCTGTCAGCTCATGATCTAAACGAGTCGCACATACACCCTAGTACATGTTCCTCGACGCTGAGGACATCCCCGAAGAGCGGGGGATTTCGTGACATTTCGAATGGGCTGTCTTGTATTTCTAATAAGTTGTTTAATAGTTGGCATGTTGAGTCATATATATAATGGGCTGGTTTAGATTGATCCTAACCGGATTTTTGATTTATTTATATAGTAAACTCGGAGATAAAATATCAAATCACAGATTTGCACAAAATCCACTTTTTCATTCAACTGCTACAAGATCAACAATTCCATAAGTTTGGGCTTCTGTTGCTGACATAAAAACGTCTCTTTCCATGTCTTCAGATACAACCCATAAAGGTTTACGCGTCCTTTGTACATAAACCCTTGTGATGGTTTCGCGTAGTTTCAGCAGTTCTTCCGCTTCCAGGATAAATTCTCCCGTTTGTGCCTCATAAAAAGAACTAGCAGGTTGATGCATCATTACCCTGATAATAGAAGGTTTCTCTATCTGGTGTGATGAAAGAAACAGAAAAGAAAGATAAAGAATAATAGGAAAAAGGATAGAATTGAACAACCGTACGGGCATTATCTTTTATGCATTGCATACGGCTCTATAATCAAATTGACCCCTAACTTTTCCATTCAAGAAAGATAAAAAATAGAATCTATTAGCCCCAGATGGGTAAATGATCAAAATGCCACCCTTCTTTTTTTTTTCGGAGGAGTTCAAAAATACTATGATGGCTCCGTTGCTTTCTATTTTAAAATGGATTTTTTTTGTCTTTGATTCAGCAATCCCAAAGTTTCTTTTTGAGCCAATTAAAAAAATTTGGTTTTTTCGCACTCTTTTTTTTTATAACTTAAATATTGTTAAGAGCCCGTTAGTGTAAAAACAAACAAGTTTGTGACGCTGAATTGGACTTCCGATAGATAAGAGAAAGTCGGAAATATCTTTTATCTCATACTACTCTCTCGATACATAATCAAATCTTTTGAAAAAAAAATACAAAATTTTTCATATCGAATTCGAAGTGCCATGCTATTATTACTTAATATTCATATGGCGAAGGCATAGTTTTCTTTTTTCTCTCAAATAAAAAAACTTCATTGGCGCCAAGCGTGAGGGAATGCTAGACGTTTGGTAATTTCTCCTCCAACCAGAATAAAAGATCCCATTGACGCGGCCAATCCCATGCATATTGTATGGACCTCTGGTCGTACAAATTGCATAGTATCATAAATGGCTATTCCGGGTATTATCCATCCACCAGGGGAGTTTATAAACAAATACAGATCTTTAGTCTCATCCTCGATACTGAGATATACCATAAGACCAATAAGTTGATTCGAGATCTCGCTATCAACCTCTTGGCCTAAAAAAAGTAATCTTTCTCGATAAAGTCGGTTGAGTAGGGTAAAATTGTATTCCTTAGGAACCGTACATGCACCTTTTGATGCATACGGTTCAAAAAAATTGCGAAGAAAAGAATCAATGTATAGATTCCAGTCCTCTTTCTTTTTCGGGTTTTTCTAATTTTTTAATGAAAGGGCTTTTTCTTCGATTTTTCAATAAAGATGAATTTTGATTTCTTCTTTGATAATAAAAAAAAAGGGTAAATAAACTTATCGAATTAACTTCTCATTGATGTATTCTTTCATCGAAATTCAATCCCAATTACGATGGTATTTTCTTGTTCCTGAATGGGTCTCTTTCATCTTTTTAGGTTTATGCTCTACTCCGGGTAAAGATTCGCCCGATTTTGATTTGCACATATAGGACAAATCTTCCCATCACCATTTCTTTTTGTTATGACTTTACAAATAATCATTTATGATACACATAGTAATCATAGATATATTACCAATTGGGTTTTTTTTTTAAACGGAGCCTGGATACTTCATTTTTTTCGTTCAGCCAAAGCCAACCATAAATTATTCTAATTGATATAATTCTATGAATTCCCCCAAATAATGCATTTAATTGCATTTCACGCTCCAATTTTTCGATAATTCAATTTCTCTTTCTTGGGCGAAACAGAGGATATCTCGGTCGGGGGAGAGAATGGGGAAATCCCATATGACCCAAGATATCTGACAAGTCGCACTATACGTCAACCCAAGATGCATCTTCCTCTCCAGGACTTCGGAAAGGTACTTTTGGAACACCAATAGGCATGGATTGAAAGAAAAAAGAACTAAATACTATATTTCACTTTGATGTGGAAACGTAACAATATGGTTTTATTGTCTTTATTTTTCTTGTCTTTATAATATTGGCTTTATCATATTTATTTTATCCATAGATTAGAAAAATTTAGAAAGAAAGACAAAATAAATAAAGGAATTTTTTTACGAATAGATCCTTCTAATGATAAATGAAGGATGGACAAATTTTCTCATAGAAAATGGTATCAATCCACCATTGCATATTGGTACTTATCGAATATAGAATAAATCTGTTTCTCTTTGTTCTTACGAACAGAATTCTTCCATTATTACGAATAGAATATAGAATCAATATTAACCTAACCCTTGTTAGGAAAAAATCCCCTGAACAGGGGAAGTCTATAGGATAATCATAGTATAATTTTTTCCAATGCAATAAAGTTACGTAGTGTCTATTTTTCTTCGATAAAGGGGTATTTTCCATGGGTTTGCCTTGGTATCGTGTTCATACCGTTGTATTGAATGATCCCGGCCGGTTGCTTTCCGTTCATATAATGCATACAGCTCTGGTTGCTGGTTGGGCGGGCTCGATGGCTCTGTATGAATTAGCAGTTTTTGATCCTTCTGACCCTATTCTTGATCCAATGTGGAGACAGGGTATGTTCGTTATACCCTTCATGACTCGTTTAGGAATAACCAATTCATGGGGGGGTTGGAGTATCACAGGAGGAACTGTAACGAATCCGGGGATTTGGAGTTACGAAGGTGTAGCTGGGGCGCATATTGTGTTTTCTGGCTTATGCTTTTTGGCAGCTATCTGGCATTGGGTCTATTGGGATCTAGAAATATTTTCTGATGAACGTACAGGAAAACCCTCTTTGGATTTGCCCAAGATCTTTGGAATTCATTTATTTCTCTCCGGGGTGGCTTGCT